TTGGAGATCTTCTCTATCTAATGAATGGGGAGTTCGCTTTGAAATCGTCCGCCCTGCACCCACCCCCCGAGTAGATGCTTCAACAGGAATCACACAGGGGTAGATTGATACAATAGAAACCTCTGGGAAAATGCCCGCCCGTAACCCATAAAGTACATTACATAGTCCGTTTGAGGGATTGGCGCCTTACCCATTCAGTGACTTTGGCGCTGGACGTTCCCAAAATGGGGACTCTCGGGTCGGGTGAATTCGATAATAGACGTCTGTTGGCATTCCAGCCTTCCTTCCCCTTTCGGGGCCTATCCGAAAGAGAATCCAGTACCTCTTGGTCGTGAATATCTGAATCGGACGAACCGGCCCCGTGAATATCTTTCCTTCGGAACAAAACAATTCGAATTAGGCTCGGTCAACTGGAATGTTTCTTAGCCATATAGGAGATCTTCCAATTGAGAAGATCCATCGATCGGAGACGAAGAGAAAGGTCTATCTATTTTCTTTAGTTATTCCGTGCATTTTTTAGTTATTCAGTGAAACCAATGATTCGTTATTGGAGCAGATAGCAACAACCCTTTCATCGGACATGCATATTTTTGATTTTCCAACGGATTTCCATGTTTCATTAATAGAAATTTTTTGATGTAGTGAGTCTGAGTAATAGGCTCTGGTTGGTCGCCGTTCCAGAATTCTTGTTTAGGCAGTTCATACCATCCATACATACATAGTGTTTTGATCTAAGATTTCAATTCTTCCATGTTTCCGCAGTAGCAGTTCCATGTAGCTAAGGCCAAAAATATGGAAGAAACAAGTATTTCCACGACTCTACCACCCGGTCAATTCTGTTCCACTTAATCCCCCTTTCATGGCCACATATCTTTCCGGCTAAGGAATGGGAAATCTTTCTCCTGTTAAATGAATCAAATGGTTCATCTCATCCGGGAAAAGCCATCTCTTTCTCAACAATGTCTTTGTCATTTGATCCAATAGCGTTCCGTTAGATAGGAACAGATTTGATAAATACTGATAACTCTCGGATGGAGTCTTAGAACGGAAAGACCCAGTATTAGAACGGAAAGACCCATTAGATAATGAACTATTGGTTCTAAGCCATCTCTGCCTTCTCTGGCGATCAATCAACAATTCGAAGTGATTTTCTTGCGTATTCTTGATGAACCAGCTTTTAGACATCGATGTAGGAGGACTTGTTAGGGAAGTAAGAAGCCCCGTTGACATCTCTTGATCTGCAAAGAATTCTCGACGTGAAAACACAGGCGCATCGAAAAAGAATGGATTCGCAGGGTCCCAAAGAAATTGGCTTAATCGATCTCGTGTCTGGTACTGCATGGTTCCACTCTGCAAGAACTCCGAATCATTCTCTTCCGAATCATTCTCTTCCGAATCATTCTCTTGATGAGAAATGATCCGCGTGCCCCAAAATGACCTGGCCCAAGAGGGAAATCCCAATTCATTGGGCCTTTCGATACAACCAAATAGATCGGGGTACCATATTCTAGGAGCCCAAACTATGTGATTGAAGAAATCCTCCTCTATCTGTTGCAGGTCGAGGTCTCCTTCTCCTTCTCCAAATGCAACCCCTTCTTCCAATTCAAACTCCGATTCGTCTTTTTCATAGAGAAATTTCTGATCAACGCTAGAACAAAATCCATTTTGCAGCATATCTAAGGGATTCCTTGGTTCGGACCGAAGAAGCAATGTCACTCGATCATTATCAAACTGACTGCCATCTTTTTCTGTCCGCGAGGATCCCACCAGAGCGCCTTCTCCTTCGAATACTTCTAATAGGCCACGAACTAGAGCAGAATCAGTCTCAACCAAATAAGAAGTGATCCCATTTTTTTCATCGGGTCCGGGTAGAGACCAAAGATCATGAGCGACCGATCCGGCAGAACAACTCAAAAGATAAAGAAGTATCGTTAATCTCTTCATGCTCGTTGCAAGCTCGAAGTACCAGTTGTACAAATAAGAACCCCCTTCCTTAGGGAATCTCTTCTTCATATAGATAGATATAGGATCTATGGGGCCATTACTTAGAAGTACATTTTGTGCAACAGCCCTTCCTATCTGATAGAAAAGGATCCCATGATCCTGAACCGGTCTTACCTTGGCTCGCAAATCCCAAGTTTGTCTATGAAGAGCGGATCGAATTGTATGAGTGTCTATAATGGATTTCTTCTGTGCAATACTAATGGATAGGGCCTCATTGGTAAGTGCTACAAGATCTCGTACACTGGAACCCATGGTTATGGACCCGAATCCATTAGGATGGGACATTTTATTTTCCAAGTGAAATCCCCTAGTATATGAAAGAGTGAAAAAGTGCTTTCGTTGTTGTGGAATAAGAAGCCTTCGTAGCTTAATGCATGTATTTAATTTATTCGGAGCTATTAGAGCGGGATCCACTTTTTGGGGAATATGAGTCGAAGCAATAACAAGGATATTGCTAGTGGAGCTTCTTTCACAATCCCTGGAGAGAGAGTTCACTAATAGACCGAGGGATAAGTCATTCGACGCATGCACAGACAGATCATGAATGTTTGGAATCCATAGTATGCAAGGAGACATTGCTTTTGCTAATTCGAATGTAAGGGGGATACTAAATCGGTCTAGTCTATCCATATCCGTAGTTAGCTCGTTTAGCAGCTCTATATCATCTATATCAAGGTCATCATCGCTATCGCTATCGCTATCGCTATCGCTATCGTCACTCTCATCACTATCGTCACTCTCATCAATATCAAAAGCGTCACTATCATCACTATAAAGATCGTCATTCTCAGCGTCACTATCATAAGGATCGATCTCATCCATACGATAAGGACTGTCATCCAGGAACTTGTTCGGAACTACCGTAATGAAAGGAACATAGGAGTTTGTCGCGAGGGATTTGACCAAATAGGATCGTCCAGTTCCTATCGAACCTATCACTAAAATACCCCTAGAGGGGGATAGGGCTAAGCGGAGCGAAAAGGGTTTTCCATGAGATGGGAAATGAAAACGAGTAGCCCCACACGAGCACGAGGTTTGTGAATAAGTGATTGTCTGAAAATGAGCAAGGAATATCCGTCTTTCTGCTAAACAGGATCTATTGAACTCATAATTCATTAGATCCTTTTGATGAATGTCAACTAAGTATCGTAAGTAAATTGATCCCAGTTGTTCAACCATTTGATAACTAGAGTCATTCTTTGATAAACCATCACTATGAGTCAGACTCAATAGCATTTGATCCATCCTTTTTTCTGTCGTTAAGGTGGAGAACTGAACCAAGAATTCTCTTTCTTCATCCTCAATCAAATCACTGTTCGCGACCCAGGATTCTATTTGATCATCAATCCACTCAACGTTCACGTTTTTTCTTATCAATGAATAGATCTCTTTACTTGTACGACTTAGATGTCTCGTATTTCTCGAAAAAGTGATTCGATTGATGGGATTTGGTATGATCCTTAGAAAATCGATGATACCGATGAGATTGATATTCCAAAATTTCTTCTTAGAACGTATTGATTTGAACCCATAAGCGCGACCGCCACCCAATAGCATGTTAAAAGGAGAACCCCATATTGCTTCTAGAAAATAGACTAATTGTTCCAGAGCAACTAGAAAGAGATTCTTTAACCAGAAAGAATTCCGCTCAGATGTAGGATACCTATCCAGAAGTTTTCGCAACTCAATCATGTATGATGGAATCATCAAAGATTTGATCTTTTTGAAATCTGCCTGTAACTCACTAGAGGCTCGGGAAACAAAGAGAAGATGTGTACCAACGAGATATCCAGCAACAAGAAGAAGGAAAAGGATGAGGTACTCCCGAGCATTTGATGATCTCAGCCATAGGGGTGACTCATTCTTTCCATGAATCATTTCTGCGGACAGAAGAAGATTCTGTAAACACTGACTCGAAATCACACTGAGATTCCATTTTGAAAGAATCGCCCACAATTTTGTCTGAAGAATCCACCATGATGTCTCCAGAATATCCTGAAAAAGGGATATGTGACTGCTACTTAGCAATAGGTTTGAAAAAGTATCTAAAAGGGCGAATGTTAGATATTTGAACCCTGCCGAAGTAAAGAACCACGGCATATATGGTTGGAACAGATTCCTTTTTGAGAGATTTGACAAAGCATGCTCTCGTTGAAGGGTTCTATGCATCTGCCGTTTCTCAACCCATTTAAGACTCCGTTTTTTCCTCTTTTTGGATTTCTCAGCACATGAAGTGTGAATCAAACCCATGTTTGAATTGAAATTTAGATACTGCTTCCCTTCTGAATCAGATAGATTCATATCTGAAAGAGGTGGACAATCCGTTCTTTCAAAATGGACTCTTTGTCCCTCTGTTAGAGGTGTTCCAGAAATGTCTGCGATCGAATAAATAGCTCTACCAACGAATGGATCGGATCGAATTGGAAAATAGAAAGATTTGTACAAGTTATACGTTTCAGCACCACTTTGTGGAAAATCGTTAGGTATGAATATCTTAGATAGCTGTGACTCGATTGGTGAAATCGTAGCTCGCTCCAAAAAAACATGGTTTTTTTTACCGACGCACAAAGAAAATCTTTTGTTGCGAATGAACAAGATATTGAGGAATTGTCCATACGTAAGATCAGAATTCTTGAGAGAGGCCTTTTCCACAGAAAAAGGGAATCTTTTGTTACAATAGAACCAGAAGTGATGTGGATTATTCAAGAATCGAAGTCGATTTGCTTTAGAAAAAGAAGATATCAATGAACTTCTATGAAATGGTTTCACGGGATTCAGCCAATTGTCTCGATCGTGGGATATCATTGAGAAATAGGAATCCGTGTTATCAAAGTCTTTCCTGCAATTCTTTCTAGTATGGAATGAGTCAATCATCCATTTTGTCTTATTGAACAAAAATGGTGATATTGTGCCTCCATTGATCGATAATTTCGATTTTTGGGAAGGATCATGATCATCCAATAAGAAGGGTTTCCTTTTATTAAAAGGAACGATTTGAACACCTATTGATTCTAACAACTGATTGCAGAGTTGATCATTCGGCCCTTTCAATTCATAGATAGAGATGGGGATCTCAGACCCAGGAATGGGGGTACTTCCGATACTCAAAAATAAAAAAGGAAGTGACTTCGACAAAAAGGACAAAAAGAGAAGTGACTTCGACAAAAAGAAGAGAAGTGAATTCGACCAAAAGGGAAGTGAATTCGACAAAAATAAAAATGCCTTCGACAAAAGGAAACGAGGTGACTTCGTCAAAAAGGGATGTGACTTCGACAGTTTGGCCATAAACTCGGCCCAATCAATCCAATATTGAGTCGGATCCATACGTAATCGATTCAGATGACTACGTAATCGATTCAGATGAATACGTAATCGATTCAGATGAATACGTAATCGATTCAGATGACTACGTAATCGATTCAGATGACTACGTAATCGATTCAGATGAATACGTAATCGATTCAGATGACTACGTAATCGATTCAGATGACTACGTAATCGATTCAGATGACTACGTAATCGATTCAGATGACTACGTAATCGATTCAGATGACTACGTAATCGATTCAGATGAATACGTAATCGATTCAGATGACTACGTAATCGATTCAGATGAATACGTAATCGATCTCGATTCAGATGACTACGTAATCGATTCAGATGAATACGTAATCGATTCACATGAATACGTAATCGATATCGATATCGATGAATACGTAATCGATCTCGATGATGATGATATCGATCGAACACTACTTGAAATTGAAAACGGCTCTTCGACTCAGAAATGAAATGTTCCAAATGTTCCTGGAAATTATGGGTCCATTTGTATCTATATGCATTAGGATCCCGATTCATGGATCTCTCGGTTCGAGAACTAAGAGGGTCGGACCCTTTCTTCTGACTCTTTTTCAAATTCGAGAGATGTTGGTTGATCGTATATTTCATTCTAGTTCTATGATTCAGAGTCTCATTTCCTATTGGATCCCCTTTCATTCCATATTCGAAGTTGCGATCGGATCGATTCATTAACATGAAAAAGAATCGATTTGATACATTTCTTATGGACCCATAGGTGCTATATTGGATTTGAATCAGATTTCGGATCAATCTATATGGATTGACTGCCTCCATTATGTTGTTGCTAGCAAATACCACTCTTTTTGGTTTTGGATCTTCATAAAAAATAGTAGGTACAACCCATAAAGATTTCTTTTTCGATTCATCCCCGGAGTTGAATACCTCAGAAAAGGGAAAAAATACCCTATCATAATCATACACCAGATCCGGCTCGGTGATTGATAGAATGAGTAGATCTGCCATTTTTGAAAATCTCTCTTCTGATTCAAAATCGTGGTGTAACGTGTACCCCCCCCTGTTCCGGTCATGGAATAGATGAAATAAATCAAAAAATGGATTTTGGGTCCAGAATGAAATCTTATTGGAACTGTCCATATCCGGTTCATCCTTCGGAACCATATCACATCCCGGATCTGATGAAATAGGATGAATTGAGATGGTCTTTTGTAAATACGTAATTATCTTGAATAGATCTACTATTTCTTTCTGTTCCGATCGCCTGGAAGGGACAAAAGAAACATCTTGTTGTTTCTTCAACAATTTAGGATCGGACCTCTCAGTAGGATTCGAACCCAGATGAAGTTCTGACCATCTGTCAGAGAAAAAAGAACGAATTGATCTTGTAGGATTCCCAAGAAATTCTTCGATTTCTTCCGGAAGCAGATGACGAATCATCTGCTTCTCACGTTCCGCGAATAGCCGGGACATTGAGGAATCTCCAGAAAGGCTTTTCGGGAATCGGTCTGATTCTATCTCTGTTCGTTCCGTTTGAAGAAAGGAAGGATCCCAATCCCAAAGAATCGATCTTTCTTTGAGTTGTTGAATCTCTCTTTGATTGATCAATGTGTGAGATTCCGAATCCTCATTACTAATGGAATCGAAATGATCTCTGGATTGATCAGAAGATCCTTTCAATTGGCTAGAATCCGTTACTTGAACGAAACTAGATCTTGTGGAATCATATTGAATATTTGACGATACATTCCGTACCTTGCGAAAAAACCGATCCTTGTTTACCAACCACACATTGTCTAACCAAATCCAATTCTCTCTCGATACCTTCCTCAAAAAATCCGATCCCTGTTGTTTGAAGAAACCCTCCCCTTCCATTGGTCTTTTTTCACGAAAAGCAGGCATGAGATAACAAATCCAGTGTTTCACTAAGATTTCAAATAGCTGTCCCGAATTCAAGTTGATTCTGTTTCGCTTCTTCCTCGGAGAAAGGCCATCCAAAAATTCCCAATCGTGGTCCCTGCGGATCGGATCATACGTCGTATAGGATACAAAAAGAAACTCCAGATATTGGATATCTTTCTCTTTGAATGAGATCTCAATTCCAGCTACGGTTTCTTTCGATATCTTACAACTAGAATCCCTATTTTTTCCAATCCGGTTCCTCCACCACCGCGAACCCCA